GGATCAGTATCATTATTGGGTTTATACCAATGAGCAAAAAAAGTACAACTTGAACAATGAATTAATAAGTCGAACAAAAGCTCTAGAAAAAGAAAAGGGATTTCTTGCTCTGGATATGCTCGAAAAAAGGACCAGATTATGCAATGATGAAAACGAACAAAAATACTTGCCCAAAACGTATGACCCCTTTTTGAGGGGACCATATCGTGGAACAATAAAAAAATTCTATTCACATATGATCATGAATGATTTAATCACTTCTACAGATACGGAGGATTCCATAGAAATCAATTGGATAAATAAGATTTATGGGCTACTTCCTAATAATTCTAATTATTCCAGAAAATTTGAACATCAAAAGAATCCGCCTGATAGGGAATCATTACTGAATTATATTGGTAATTCCTTAACCTCAATCAAAGAATTTCCTTTTGAGCCTGCACCCATTTTGCATTTTAAAAAATATTCTTTATTGAGAGAGCAAACAAGAATTGATTTTGAAAATCAAACAAAAGCTTTAAAATGGGTATTCGATGTAATTACAACTGATCCAAATGATCAAACAATAATTAGAAATAAATCTATTGGAATAGAAGAAATCCATAAAAGGGTTCCTCAGTGGTCATACAAATTAACTGATGATTTGAAAGAACAGGAGGCAGAAAATGAGGAAGAATCCAAGGAAGATCATGAAATTCGTTCAAGAAAAGCCAAACGCGTAGTAATTTATACTGATAACAATCAGAATACCAACCCTATTACAACTACAAATAATACTAATAATAGTGATCAAGCAGAAGAGGTGGCTTTGATACGTTACTCGCAACAATCGGATTTTCGTCGGGATATAATCAAAGGATCCATGCGTGCTCAAAGACGTAAAACGGTTATTTGGGAAATGTTTCAAGCAAATGTGCATTCTCCGCTTTTTTTGGATCGAATAGACAAAACATCTTTTTTTTCTTCTTTTTATATCTCTGAAATGATGAATCTCATTTTTAGGAATTTGGTGGGGAGAGAACCAGAATTGAAAATTTCACATTTATATTTTGAGGAGGAAGAGACAAGGGAAAAAGAGAAAAAAAACGAAGAAAAAAAAGAGGAAAATGAACGTATAGTAATATCAGAAACTTGGGATAGCATTATATTTGCTCAAGCAATAAGAGGTTTGATGTTAGTAACCCAATCTTTTCTTAGAAAATACATTGTATTGCCTTCATTGATAATTGCTAAAAATATTGGCCGTATGTTATTATTCCAATTCCCCGAATGGTATGAGGATTTGAAGGAGTGGAATAGAGAAATGCATGTTAAATGCACTTATAATGGTGTTCAATTATCAGAAACAGAATTTCCCAAAGATTGGTTAACAGACGGTATTCAGATAAAGATTCTATTTCCTTTCTGTTTGAAACCTTGGCGAAGATCTAAAATACGATCTCATCCTAGGGATCAAATAAAAAAAAAAGGAAAAAAAGACAATTTTTGTTTTTTAACGGTTTGGGGAATGGAAGCGGAATTCCCTTTTGGGAATCCCCGAAAACGACCTTCCTTTTTTGAACCCATTTATAAAGAACTCCAAAAAAAAGTTAGAAAAGTTAAAAAGGATTTCTTTATACTTCTAAAAGTTTCAAAAGAAAAAACAAGATGGATCATTAAAATACTTCTAGTTCTAAAACGAATAATGAAGGAAATTCAAAAAGTAAACCCAATATTCTTATTTGAATTGAGCAAGGTGAAAGTATATGAAACGGCTGAAAATGGAAAAGATTCCGAAATAAATAATAAGATTATTCACAAATCAACCATTCAAATCCAATCCATGAATTGGACAAATTATTCACTCATAGAAAAAAAGATGAAAGATCTTTCTGATAAAACAATCACAATCAGGAATCAAATAGAACGAATCACAAAAGACAAGAAAAAAATAATTCTAACTTGTGCTGATAAAAGATCAAAATCACAGAAACATATTTGGCAGATATTCCAAAGAATAAATATACGATTAATACGTAAATCACATTATTTTATGAAATCTCTGATTGAAAATATATATATAGATATCTTGCTATGTATGATTACCATTCACAGGATCTATTTCCAACCTTTCTTTGAATCAACAAAAAGAATAATCAATAAATCCGTTTACAACGATCAAACAAATCAGGAAGGAATTGATGAAAGAGATCAAAATACAATGAACTTTTTTTCCACTATAAAAAAGTCCTTTTCGAATACTAATATTAGTAATAGTACAAAAATGTATTATGACTTATCCTCCTTGTCCCAAGCATATGTATTTTACAAATTATCACAAACCCAATTACTTAACAAGTATCAATTGAAATCTCTACTTCAATATCAGGGGACTTATCCTTTTATTAAGGATAAAATCAAGGATTATTGTATGACACGAGGAATATTTGATTACAATTCAAGACATAAGAAAATTCATAAGTCTGGAATGATTGAATGGAAAAACTGGTTAAAGGGGCATTATCAATACAATTTATCTCAAACCAAATGGTCGCGGTTAGTACCGCAAAAATGGCGAAATAGAATCAATCAACGTTATAGGATTCAAAATAAGGACTCAATTAAAGTGGATTCATATAAAAAAGAAAAAGACCAATTAATTCATTACGTGAAACAAAATTACTATGCAGCGGATTCATTGACAAATCAAAAAGAAAAATGGAAAAAACACTACAGATATGATCTTTTATCACATAAATATATGAACTATGGGGATAAGGAGGATTTTGATATTTATGGGTCAAGATTACAAGTAAACGGGGTTCAAAAAATTCCATATAATTTCAATAAACCAAAATCCGAATCATTTTATGTATTGGTAAGTACAGCTATTAGTGATTATCTAGAAGAAGGATATATTATTGATACGCATAAAAATCTAGATAGAAAATATTTTGATTGTCGAATTCTCCACTTTTGTCTTAGAAAAAATATCAATATTGAGACCTGGACCAATACACATATCGGTACCAAAATTGATAAAAATACTAAGACTGAAAAAAAAATCAACAACAAATTGAAAAAAAAAGATATTTTTTCTCTTATGATTCATCAAGAAATCAACCCATCCAATCAAAAAAGTATTTTTTTTAATTGGATGGGAATGAATCAAGAAAGAGTTTATCATACCATATCAAATCTAGAATCTTGGTTCTTCCCAGAATTTGTCTTACTTTTTGATGCATATAAGATTAAACCATGGATTATACCAATCAAATTACTTCTTTTTGACTTTTATTTTTATAAAAATAAAAGTCAAAATAAAAACATCAATATAAATCAAAAAAAATATCTTAAATTAGAAAATTCCAACCAACAAAAAAATGAGCAACAGGACCAAGTAAATCTTGTATCAGATCTACGAAAAGAAAACAAAAAAAAAGATATTGAAGAGAATTATGCGAGATCAGACATTACCATTAAAAAAGGTAAGAAGAAAAAACAATCCAAGAAAAACAAGAAAGCAGAACTAGATTTCTTCCTGAAAAAATATTTCCTTTTTCAATTAAAATGGGATGACTCCTTGAACCAAAGAATGATCAATAATATCAAGGTATATTGTCTCTTACTTAGACTGATAAATCCAAAAGAAATTGCTATATCCTCGATTCAAAGAGGAGAGATGCATCTGGATGTAATGCTAATTCAGAAAGATCTAGCTCTTACAGAATTGATAAAAAAAGGAATATTAATTATCGAACCAATTCGTCTATCTATAAAAAGGGATGGAAAATTGATTATATATCAAACTATAAGTATTTCATTGGTCGAGAACAATAAACACCAAACTAATAGAAAATGCATAAAAAAAAGTTATATTGATAAGAGGAATTTGGATAAACCCATTGTACGATATGGGAATATGCTTGTGAATGGGGACACAAATTATTATGATTTCCTTGTTCCCGAAAATATTCTATCTCCTAGACGTCGCAGAGAATTGAGAATTTTAATTTGTTTCAATTCCCATAATTGGAATGTTACGGATAGAAATAGAAATCCATTATTTTGCAATGAAAACAACATAAGAAACTCTGGAAAATTTTTGGATGAGGACAAGCATCTTAATACGGATACAAATAAATTCATTAAATGCAAATTTGTTCTTTGGCCCAATTACCGATTAGAAGATTTAGCTTGTATGAATCGCTATTGGTTTGATACCAATAATGGCAGTCGTTTCAGTATGTCAAGGATACATATGTATCCACGATTTAGAATTATTTAATTTAATAGTATATTTCCTATATCATATATATATATATCTATATTCCGTGACATTTTCGGTATATGAAAGCCGAAAGATGTATGCATATGCTATGTTATATTTTGGTAAATGATACAGATTTAATGGTGTATCCATTCAATTGGATATAGGAATAAATAAATTAGGGGAATCCTTTTAGATAGAAATAAATTCTTTTCTTTCGTTAATGGGGAAACATATTATCCCTTTCTATCCAAATCAAATTGAAAATTTGATTTGGATAAAATAAAGAAGTAGTATATGAATAAATCCAAATTTTTGTGTGTACTAGATTAAAATAACCGGCATAATTCTTTTTTTTTTTATTATTATTTTTCCTGATCGGAAAAATCCATGAAAAAGAAAGAAAAAGGATAGAAAAATTTTTTATGGTCAAAAATTCATTGATTTCCATTATTCCACAAGAAGAAAAAGAAGAAAACAAAGGTTCTGTTGAATTTCAAGTATTCAGTTTCACCAATAAGATACGGAGACTTACTTCACATTTGGAATTGCACAAAAAAGATTTTTTATCACAAAGGGGTCTACGAAAAATTCTAGGAAAACGTCAACGGTTGCTGGCTTATTTGTCAAAGAAAAATAGAGTACGTTATAAGAAATTAATTGGTCAGTTGGATATTCGAGAGCCAAAAACTCGTTAATTTAATCGTTTGAATTTTTTAGTAGTATTCCATTTTTTGTTTTGATGAGTCTCGTTTTGAGGAATTCATGGAATAATGAATTAAGGAAGAAAAGATATGACAGTACCGGTTACAAGAAAAGATCTCATGATAGTCAATATGGGGCCTCACCACCCATCAATGCATGGTGTTCTCCGACTAATCGTTACTCTCGATGGTGAAGATGTTATTGACTGTGAGCCCATATTGGGCTATTTACACAGAGGAATGGAAAAGATAGCGGAAAATCGAACAATTATACAATATCTACCTTATGTAACACGATGGGATTATTTAGCTACTATGTTCACAGAGGCAATAACCGTAAATGCGCCAGAACAATTGGAAAATGTTCAAGTACCTCAAAGAGCTAGCTATATCAGAGTAATTATGCTGGAATTGAGCCGTATAGCTTCTCATTTGTTATGGCTTGGACCTTTTATGGCGGATATCGGTGCACAGACTCCCTTTTTCTATATTTTCAGAGAAAGGGAATTGATATATGATCTATTCGAAGCCGCCACAGGTATGCGAATGATGCATAATTATTTCCGTATTGGAGGAGTAGCTGCTGATCTACCTTATGGATGGATAGATAAATGTTTGGATTTCTGCGATTATTCTTTAACAGGAGTTGTTGAATATCAAAAACTTATTACGTGGAATCCCATTTTTTTGGAACGAGTTGAAGGAGTGGGCATTATTGGTGGAGAAGAAGCTGTAAATTGGGGTTTATCAGGACCGATGTTACGAGCTTCTGGAATCCAATGGGATCTTCGTAAAGTTGATCATTATGAGTGTTACAATGAATTCGATTGGGAAGTCCAATGGCAAAAAGAAGGAGATTCATTAGCTCGTTATTTAGTACGAATCGGTGAAATGAAGGAATCCATAAAAATTATTCAACAGGCTCTAGAAGGAATTCCTGGAGGACCTTATGAAAATTTAGAAGTACGACGCTTTGATAGAGCAAAGAATTCCGAATGGAATGATTTTGAATATAGATTTATTAGTAAAAAACCTTCACCCAATTTAGAATTGTCGAAACAAGAACTTTATGTGAGAGTGGAAGCCCCAAAAGGAGAATTGGGAATTTATTTGATAGGAGATAATAGTGTTTTCCCCTGGAGATGGAAAATTCGTCCACCCGGTTTTATCAATTTGCAAATTCTTCCTCAGCTAGTTAAAAGAATGAAATTGGCTGATATCATGACGATATTGGGTAGTATAGATATCATTATGGGAGAAGTTGATCGTTGAAATGATAATTGATACGACAGAAGTACAAACTATCAATTCTTTTTCTACATCGGAATTTTTAAAAGAAGTGTATGGACTAATATGGATTGTACCCATTTTGACCCTTATATTGGGAATAACAATGGGGGTACTAGTAATTGTGTGGTTAGAAAGAGAAATATCTGCAGCGATACAACAACGTATTGGGCCTGAATATGCTGGCCCGTTGGGAATTCTTCAAGCTATAGCGGATGGGACTAAACTACTTTTTAAAGAGGACCTCCTCCCATCTCGAGGAGATATTCGTTTGTTTAGTGTGGGACCGTCTATAGCGGTTATATCAATTCTACTAAGTTATTTAGTAATTCCTTTTGGGTATCGTCTTGTTTTAGCCGATCTCAGTATAGGTGTTTTTTTATGGATCGCCATTTCTAGTATTGCTCCTATTGGGCTTCTTATGTCAGGATATGGATCGAATAATAAATATTCCTTTTTAGGTGGTCTACGAGCTGCTGCTCAATCTATTAGTTATGAAATACCATTAACTCTATGTGTGTTATCAATATCTCTACGTGTGATTCGTTGGAATATGAACTTTGAACCTCTCTTCTAGAAATAAAAGAAAAAAGAAAGAGGTTCAATGTATTGAATAGATGTTTTCATTTTTTTTTTTTTTATTCAGCATTCGGGTTGATGAGTTAAACCAGATAGTTATATGAGTGAAACTAAACAGCTTCCAAATTTGTAGTAAGAAGAAACAATCTCATTCCCTATGTACAAGAATAAAGTTGAAGTAAAAATAAGCAGTGTAAACTGCTTACCCCAAGATTAAGATTTTTTGATTAGTCATCATATCTTGAAGCGGGCGCAAACAAAAGATCAACTGTATGGAGTTTCTACTACTGTCTCATATGTATTACTATACCGGGGATCAATCAAAAGTCAGTGGACGGTTAGGAACACCAAGGTACACAAAGGATTAGTAATGGAGATAATGTAAGGTATCAAAAAAGAGGTATTTCTTCATAAAACGAATCATAATAAGGACTTGAAATTGGTAGAAATGATCAAGTAGTACTTCCCTACGATTCCGATCTAGAGTATGCTCCTATTCACTGGTTAAAGAAATGACTATCAAGAACGAATTAATTCTTTATTTTATTTTTGAGTATCCTCCTCTGAGACAGAAGAACAGGAAAAAAGAAATGGAATGCAGTAATTGAATGAATAATAAAAAAAGGGGATCCCTATTTATTCTTTTCTCTATCCATATTCATACATATCGAATTCTTATCACGATTCATGAACTAATGACTAATTCTTTTTATTTTATATTGATTGATATAAGGAGTATTTTATTGAAATATTAAGTTATTACCGAACAAAGAGAAATTTTTATTGTAAAGGATGAGATCAATTCGGAAGCACTTTTTTTATTATTCTAGCAGACAGAATTCCATTGGTCTAATTTGGGACTTTCCGATGTATCTTTATTCTATCCATCCAAAGATGGTGATAATACCGAACCCGTCCTTACATTTTTTTTGTGGCCATCGAGGAGCCGTATGAAGCTGAGGTCTCACGTACGGTTTTGAAATAGCGATGGGAACAGTGATGTTATTATCGACTATGATTATCTAACAGTTCAAGTACAGTTGATATAGTTGAAGCACAGTCAAAATATGGTTTTTGGGGGTGGAATCTGTGGCGTCAGCCTATAGGATTTATTGTTTTTCTAATTTCTTCTCTAGCTGAATGTGAGAGATTGCCCTTTGATTTACCAGAAGCGGAGGAGGAATTAGTAGCAGGTTATCAAACCGAGTATTCGGGTATCAAATATGGTTTATTTTATCTTGCTTCTTACCTAAATTTATTAGTTTCTTCATTATTTGTAACAGTTCTTTACTTAGGTGGGTGGAATTTACCTATTCCGTATATATCCATTTCTGAGCTTTTCGGAATAAAAAAAATCGCCGGCATTTTTGGAATAACAATGGGTATCCTTATTACATTAACTAAAGCTTATTTGTTTCTCTTCATTTCTATCACAACAAGATGGACTTTACCTAGAATGAGAATGGACCAGTTATTAAATCTTGGATGGAAATTTCTTTTACCTATTTCTCTAGGTAATCTGTTATTAACAACTTCTTCCCAACTTGTTTCATTATAAATAAGAGAATACGATAACACTATTTTAGATTCATAATCTCTATCAAACAAGAGAAAGAAACGTCAAATTTTTCATGTATATCTACAATATGTTCCCTATGGTAATTGGGTCCATGAATTATGGTCAACAAACAATACGAGCTGCAAGGTACATTGGTCAAAGTTTCATAATTACCTTATCCCACACAAATCGTTTACCTGTAACTATTCAATATCCTTATGAAAAATCGATCACATCAGAGCGTTTCCGGGGTCGAATCCACTTTGAATTTGATAAATGTATTGCTTGTGAAGTATGTGTTCGTGTATGCCCGATAGATCTACCCGTTGTTGATTGGAGATTTGAAAGAGATATTAAAAAGAAACAATTACTTAATTATAGTATAGATTTCGGGGTTTGTATATTTTGTGGTAACTGTGTCGAGTATTGTCCAACAAATTGTTTATCAATGACTGAAGAATATGAACTTTCTACTTATGATCGTCACGAATTGAATTATAATCAAATTGCTTTGGGTCGATTACCAATCTCAATAATTGGAGATTACACAATTCAAACAGTTATGAATTCGACTCAAATAAAAATAGACAAAGATAAACCCTTTGATTCAAGAACAATTACCGATTACTAAGATTTTGTTTTGATATAAAGGATCCAAGCTTTTTATTTTGGGTAGTCAGTAACTACAAATAAAAACTAATGATTGTTGAGAATCACTCTTTGATTTAAACTAAAAATATATTTTTAGTGATGATTTCAAAATAGCAAATTTCAACTACTTTTTTCTTTTTTTTCTTTCGGATAAATATAAATAAAGTAAGGTTGGCCCAATAATTTTATCTATATCTACATTAATCCATATTCAAATTCAATTCAATTATAAATGTATCATATACATTATTATATACAAGAAAACAAAAATAGGGTAACCCCTTTTCCTTTCCTGGACCATTTATTTAGTAAAGTTAAAGTAAGGTCATGAAATAGTTAAAGTTATTTATTTTGTATTTTATACATAATGGGTTTACCTGGACCAATACATGATATTCTTGTTGTATTTCTGGGGTCAATTCTTGTATTAGGGGGTCTGGGGGTAGTATTATTTACCAATCCAATTTATTCTGCCTTTTCATTGGGATTGGTTCTTGTTTGTATATCCTTATTCTATATTTCATCAAACTCCTATTTTGTAGCTGCCGCACAGCTCCTTATTTATGTGGGAGCCATAAATATCTTGATCATATTTGCTGTAATGTTCATGAATGGTTCAGGATATTCCAATAATTCCTATTTTTGGACCATTGGAGATGGGGTCACTTTGATGGTTTGTACAACTATTCTTTTTTCACTAATTACTACTATCCCAGATACGTCATGGTACGGAATTATTTGGACTACAAGGTCAAACCAGATTATGGAACAGGACCTAATAAATAACGTTCAACAAATTGGGATTCATTTATCAACAGATTTTTATCTTCCGTTTGAACTCATTTCAATAATTCTTTTAGTTTCCTTGATAGGTGCAATTACTATGGCTCGACAATAAGCAATAAAAATACTTAACTTAAAATGATTCCCAATTCTTAGAATTCTAACTAAATTCTAAATAAATAAATAGAAATTTTTAGTTAAATCTATCTACCGTCAATATCTTCTTTTGTTGTGTAATTGTTCTATTCTAATCAATTGAATCGGTTGAATTGTTATTCATATTGAAACGAATCGAGATTGATAAGGAGTTAGTCAATGATGTTTGAGCATGTCCTTTTCTTGAGTGTTTATTTATTTTCTATCGGTATCTATGGATTGATCACAAGTCGAAACATGGTTAGAGCGCTTATGTGTCTTGAGCTTATACTAAATTCGGTTAATATCAATCTTGTAACATTTTCTGATATATTTGATAGTCGCCAATTAAAAGGAGACATTTTCTCAATCTTTGTTATAGCCATTGCAGCTGCTGAAGCAGCTATTGGACTTGCTATTGTTTCGTCGATACATCGTAACAGAAAATCAACTCGTATTAATCAATCGAATTTGTTGAATAATTAGTGATAATCATCATAGATAATTTAAATAAAGACACATAAAAATATTTAATAGAATTGAAATACTCTTTTTTATTGAATTTGAATGCAATTCAATAAAAAATAGTATTTTTATATTTATATTGAAATAATGATGACCAATTTGTTGGCCAATTAATTTTAATTCGCATGTGTAACTCGTATCATCATAATTGTTGAAACGAAAATCAAAGTGTCTTGACCTTTTCTCATAAACAGATTGATTTAAGAAATATATTGATTGTTTTTAATAAACCACTGTTTCGTCTGGTGTCTACAATATTACAATATATAATATATGATTCATTTACTACTAATTTGATTTGACCAGATCGAAAATCTTTTATGTTCAAAACTGTAATTTATAGATCCAATGTCACATTCAGTAAAAATTTATGATACATGTATAGGGTGTACTCAATGTGTACGAGCTTGCCCCACAGATGTATTGGAAATGATACCTTGGGACGGATGTAAAGCCAAGCAAATAGCTTCCGCGCCAAGAACCGAGGACTGTGTAGGTTGTAAGAGATGTGAATCTGCCTGCCCAACAGATTTTTTGAGTGTCCGTGTTTATTTAGGGCCTGAAACAACTCGCAGCATGGCTCTATCTTATTGATACATTACAAAAAACTCCACTTGAATCATTTGTGATTCCTCTTTACCGAGAAAAGCCCGTGCTCGACAAAATATATTATTTTGAGGACGGGCTTCTCTGGTCAAAATGTATCTTGTCTTTATCACGAGTTATTTTCCTTGGTTAACAATACTTGTTGTTTTACCGATATTCGCGGGTTCCTCAATTTTCTTATTCCCTCATAGAGGGAATAAGATGTTTAGGTGGTATACTATATGTATATGCTTATTAGAACTCCTTCTAACGACTTATGCATTCTGTTATCATTTCCAATTGGATGATCCATTAATGCAATTGAAGGAAGATTCTAAATGGATAGATGTTTTTGATTTCCACTGGAGACTAGGAATCGATGGGCTTTCCATAGGACCCATTTTACTGACAGGATTTATCACTACTTTAGCAACTTTAGCAGCTTGGCCAATTACTCGAAATTCGCGGTTGTTCTATTTCCTGATGCTAGCAATGTACAGCGGTCAAATAGGATTATTTTCCTCCCGAGACTTTTTACTTTTTTTCATCATGTGGGAGTTAGAATTAATTCCTGTTTACTTACTTTTATCCATGTGGGGGGGAAAGAAACGTCTCTACTCGGCTACAAAGTTTATTTTGTACACTGCAGGGGGTTCCATTTTTTTCTTAATAGGAGTTCTAGGTATGGGTTTATATGGTTCCAATGAACCAACATTAGATTTTGAAAGATTAATTAATCAATCATATCCTGTGGCATTGGAAATAATATTCTATTTTGGCTTCCTTATTGCTTATGCTGTCAAATTGCCGATTATACCCCTACATACATGGTTACCTGATACCCATGGAGAAGCACATTACAGTACATGTATGCTTTTAGCTGGAATCCTATTAAAAATGGGCGCATATGGATTGATTCGGATCAATATGGAATTACTACCCCACGCTCATTCTATATTTTCTCCTTGGTTGGTGATAATAGGAACAATGCAAATAATCTATGCAGCTTCAACTTCTCTTGGTCAACGTAATTTAAAAAAGAGAATAGCCTATTCCTCTGTATCTCACATGGGTTTCACAATTATAGGAATTGGTTCTATAACCGACATGGGACTCAATGGAGCTATTTTACAAATGCTCTCTCATGGATTTATTGGTGCTGCACTTTTTTTCTTGGCGGGAACGAGTTGTGATAGAACACGTCTTGTTTATCTCGAAGAAATGGGAGGGATATCTATCCCAATGCCAAAAACATTTACCATGTTCAGTAGCTTCTCGATGGCTTCTCTTGCATTGCCAGGAATGAGTGGTTTTGTTGCGGAATTTTTAGTATTTTTTGGACTAATTACTAGTACAAAATATCTTTTAATGTCAAAAATGCTAATTACTTTTGTAATGGCAATTGGAATGATATTAACTCCTATTTATTTATTATCTATGTTACGTCAGATGTTTTATGGATACAAGTTATTTAATATTCCAAACTCTAATTTTTGGGATTCTGGACTACGAGAACTATTTCTTTCAATCTGTATCTTTCTACCCGTAATAAGTATTGGTATTTATCCCGATTTTGTTCTCTCGTTATCAGTTGACAAGGTACACGCTATCTTATCCAATTATTATCATAGATAGTGTTTCATTAATGAAACGGAAGGAAAGTCTTATAATTCTTTGAATTTAATATTTTGAAAATCGTTTGCTGTACTGTATAATGAAAAAAGAAATAAAATGAATAAGAATTGTAATTAGATACATCTCGAGTTTTTGAGAACCATTTAAATTTGAATGATTCCTTGATTCAAACGGTTCTCAAAAACTCATAAAAACAAACTTTCGTTATATATGGGATGATGTTTTTATCTTATGTATTCTTCATGTAGTTTATTCAATTAGATGTTTATGTGAATGAACCATAACTATGTAGACCTATTCCTAATAGATTGATCCCAAAATAGCATATCCAAATTATAATAAATCCTATAGAAGCTACAAGTGCCGAATTCGTACCTTTCCAATTTATATTTGTTCTAGTATGTAAATAAATCGCGAATATGGTCCAAGTAATAAATGCCCAAGTTTCCTTGGGGTCCCAATTCCAATAGGATCCCCATGCCTCATTAGCCCATACTGCTCCACAAAGAATACCTATGGTTAAAAAGGTAAACCCTAGACTAATGACACGATAACTCCAATAATCCAAACGCTCAGTTAATTGATATTTGTAATAATTTTGAAATGAAGGAAAAGAAGTGTTTTTAAAAACACTTCTTTTTTCATTCAAATATTCAATCTCACCAAAGAAAAATGACTTAATTAATAAATTATAGCTTTTACAAAAAATTTTGATGTTTTTTCGAAATGTAATGACTAGAAGAGCGACTGATAATAATGATCCGCATAAAAGAGCTGCATAGCTCAATAACATCATACTTACGTGCATCATTAACCACTGAGATTGTAGAGCAGGTACTAATATTGTGGATTGATGCATTTCAGTTGAAAGACCCGACATGGCAAAGCCTTGAGTAAAAATGGTACTTGGTGCAATTATTGTGCTTAAATCGTTTTTAAGGTTACGTATCTTGGGAATCATATGAATAATGAAGAAACTACACGAAAGGAAGATTAATGACTCGTATAAATTACTTAATGGAAAATGTCCCGAAGAAATCCAACGAGAAATTAATAATCCTGTTATAGAGAAAAAGGTAGCTATCATCCCTTTTTCTGATGAATCACGTAATCCTACAATTTTGTGGACTAATAAGGTCATCAAATGAATCATAATCACAATTGAAATGATCGAAAAAGAGATATGAGTTAATATATGTTCTAAAGTCACAAATATCATAAAAGGGGTCCCATTACAGAATTGGAAATCGCGAATTGAATACATTTTAGGATCTATTGTATCTCTTTTAGAAGATGCCGCCACTCGGACTCGAACCGAGATGCTTTAGCACTGCTTCCTAAGAGCAGCGTGTCTACCGATTTCACCACGGCGGCTTACTTGAAATAATAATAGTCAATTCATGTTGAATCGTCGAGATTCAAGGATTCAATATAGTTTAGGAAACATTAATTAGAATCAATGAATAAAGACTGGTTTGTGGTTTAAATATTTGAATCTTCAATAAAATACCTACCTAGGTAGTATCGTCGTGGGTTTTTTAACAATCAACTTTCATGTACTAGAAACTAAGTTTTCTCCAAACAGTTGGAACTCCATAGTTTTTTCTCGGTTGAGGTATAAAACTAAGAATTGTCTTTTTTTCTCAATTTTTTTATGATTTGTTTTTCATTTATCCGATTTCATGGATTCAAATGAAAAAGATTGAGTTTTTTTTTCAATGAACAAAATCAAATAACTAGGATTTCATATCTATCACAATTTCATCATTAAATACAAAAAATTTGTTATTTTTCTAATGATTTCGATACCTTAGTATATTTAAATTAAAGTATTAATATTCTTTATTGCGCATATAATTTTTAATTTATAATACCATTTACAAAACCAATTAAGTTTTGGGATAGGCATATAACAAAAGAGTTTCAATCTCTATCACAATTGTACTTTTCTATTGTGAAAAGTACAATTGTGATAGGGAAAAAAATAATACTTAGAACCCAATATACAAAAAACTCTTATTCTATATATCACAGCAGTGAGTTCTAAGTAATATTGAGAAATTTAATACAGAAAAATACATTAGTTAACATTCATCTTACAAAATTTGGGGTTCTTTAGGCTATATCAATTGAGATTATTCTAAGACTTTATTATTTGTTTGTCGCACAAAAAAACTTTTTGAATGCCCGGTGGAAACCGATTTCGCTAAAGAAAAAGTTTTTACTGCAACTAAATATCCTTTTTTCTTCCAAATATTTCTACGAATACGTTTTTTTGACATAGAAGTACGTTTTTTTGGAACTGCCAT